AATGATCTGTAGCTGTCAATATATCTCGTGGTAACAAAAATATATTGTTCTGAGGTATATCAAGATTCAGTTTTTGGTTCATATTTCGTCGACCAATTCTTCCTAATTCACATCTTTGTTGAAAAAATTTTTTTTGTAATTCTTTACATAAAGATTCAGAAAATACTGGATCTCCACCAACACAAGCAAATTGTCGATAAAACTCCAAAATGGCATTTTCTTTTGACCCTCTTTTTTTTTTATCCTTATCATTTAGGAAAGACACGAAAATTTCAGGATAACAAACATTCTCTATAATTTCGCTTAAATTTGAACCCATAGCTGATGATAGAACTAGAATCGATATTTTTTGTTTCCTACTCACACGAGCCCATATCCTTGCTTTTCTATCAATCTCTAATTCGAATCTACCCCCCCAATCGGATATTATGGTACCAGTATAGACCGAAATTCCGTTAGGGTCCAATTCTGAACGGTAATAGATCCCAGGGCTTTGCAATATTTGATTGATTAGAATTCTGTATATTCCATTTACTATAGAAGTTCCCAGAGAATTCATTAGAGGAATGTTTCCAACAAAAATAGTTTGTTCTTGTATGTCCCTACCACTTTTCCAAATTAATCCCGCGGATACATATAATTCAGCAGAATATGTAAGCGATTCATATACAGCATCTTTTTCTTTTATCAAGGGTTCTAATAATTGATATGTTTCTACAAATAATTGAAATTCAATTTCTTGATCTGTATCCTCAATTTTTGGAAACGTAAAAAGCCCTTCTGTTAAGCCCCGATCAATGAACCTACAAAACCCTTCAAATTGTATTTGATTCAATCCAGGTAGTGTAGACATTCCTTCATTTCCACCCCCAACCATTTTAAATTTCCCCCCCTGAATTTAATAGAAAAATATTCCACAATTTTCTGTCATTCTTCATCAAATCACATGAATCGATTTCACAATAATGGAATTTATGTTCTTTAGAATACCGAATTACATGAAATTTTACCTAACTCCAGAATTTATACTCAAGTTCAAAGGAAAGAAGGAATTTGCAACAAAACAAACAGATAGAATCGAAATTTTAATATAAAAATGGAAATGAATTGAAAAATTCGACCTGGATTTCAATATTTTTGTTTTAGGGATATTCAAATCCATTCCATTTCTATCATTATTATGATATTACATATTCCAATTCAATTGGATACCAGAAAAAAACGAATTCGGGATTTGTTCTGCTCAATGAGATAAGGATCGAATCTAATAATCTGAAACAATATAGAATTCTCTTTTTTAACACGTAACCTTTTCTATTGTTCAAAAAAGAATTCTTTCTTTCAAAGAAAAGAGATATTTTTAACTATTTTTTTGGAGAATACGATCAGAGTGTGTAATAAGGCTTATATTTTCTAAACATGCATAGATCTAACTCCAGCTATCGATATGTCTCTAACTTTATTGCATTCATATTTGTTCGGGACAACACATAACATGTTGTGTTAATTTTTCTAATTTTTCTCTTCAATAGATCGAATAGAAAAATTAGAAAAATTGTAAAAAAGGGGGAGAAGCACGAGAATTTTTTCATAATTCCGTCATCAGTATTATTATATATATATTTGGATAAGATACCCGATTAGATAATATCTTTGTAACAATTAAATTGGATGTTCTAGGGTTTACATATACTTACAGTTGTTGTTATAATCGGAATGTAGAAAGTTTTTTTCAATAAAAAAAAAAAAGCAATATTGATTGGTTATGTAGTAATTTTGATTTTCTTATCTCATTAAGAAAAAAACCATTTTTGAATCCAATATTCAAAAAGAATTCATAATTTAATAGTTAACGATTGCGATTTGTCTTGATATTTTTTTTTCTTGTGCGACAGAAGGGGTAAGCTTCGTTTTTCATATATCTATTTATATATATCTATATACATAGAAAGATTTTTCTTTTTTAATTTTTTTGGCGGCATGGCCGAGTGGTAAGGCGGGGGACTGCAAATCCTTTTTCCCCAGTTCAAATCCGGGTGTCGCCTGATCAATAAGAGATTTGAAATGAAATATTTACGTTTTTTTATAGAAAACTTTTTTCCAACAGAAGCAAGCGAGGGAAAAGGAGTCTTGAAATTTGTTTGACTCTAAATTCTAAGCATTCGGGGATTTTTTCTACAAAATGCTGTAAATATTTTCGTCTCGGATTCAAGGAAAGATTCTAGCAGTGAAAAGGATAGAAATGAGAGTTCTTTCACTACACTACTATTGTAGTGTCTGTCTACTGACTGGGTCAAATTAGATTGGATAAGGATAAGTAAGTCGGATAGGGACTTCGATTTTTAGTTAGAGAAGGGGTGGAAGAAAAACCTTGTATACAGACTGATGTAAAGTCTATGAGCAATTCCCCATTTAATCAATATTTGTTAGTTAGATTGAATAGTTAATTTAGTTAATTCCCTTTCTTAAAAGTATATATATATACTTATTTAATATAGAATATATTAAAATAGAAATATCCATTTTTGAGTCTAATATCTCATAGAATAGAAAATAAATATCTCATAGAATAGAAAATAAAAAACAGAGTATAAGTATGCAAATGAATCGGCCTTCATTTTTATTTTACTTAATGAAATTACTTTATGAAATGGGGGATAAAACCGAAATAGTATTATTCATACCTGTTAGTAACATTCATTTACTTAAAACTTCCAAGTATGTTTCTAGATGTTTTGTTTATGCTTAATGTTTTCCGATTTTACTAAAAAAAAAAAAAACTTCTTAGATGTTCTAATAGAATGAATTCGAATTTTTGGTTAATGGTGTTAGCCCAGATTTTTTTGACTCTGTACCAACAATTCCACTATTATAGTATAATTAGTGAATAATACAAAAGAAAGTGTAATAGATAGTTTTGAATAATAATGAAATAAGTCCTTCATATTCATATTGATAGAGATAGGAGACAAAATTTACATGGATATAGTAAGTCTTGCTTGGGCTGCTTTAATGGTAGTTTTTTCATTTTCCCTTTCCCTCGTAGTATGGGGAAGAAGTGGATTATAAGGGTACTAATAATTGAGTTAAGGGATCAAACATTTAGTTTTCTATCTGGGTTTTAAAATTTTTGAACTGTTGAATTCTAGTATTTCATTTTTACTAATTAATTGAATTTAAATAAAAAATAGATCTGCATTTCAGAGTTCTATTCTAGTAGTGTAATGTATTCTATGTATATTACAGAAATGGAAGATACTCTTTCAATCAAATAAATATTGGAAGAATTCCAATATTTGTATTTTGAGAAAATAAGGGGAATCAAAAAAAATCGGGAATTGACTCCTATTCCAACCCAACTCTTCTTTCTTAAAATTTCTATTTCGATGAACTTACTCTTACCCGGGTTATATATATATGGAAAATGAGGGACCACATAACCCCATTCCTACTTTTTGACCCCTTTTTCTTTTTTATATAATAAAATATCGGGATTGTAAAAAGAATCTGAAATCTAAAAAATTAGAATCGGAAGAATAAGAGTTATTTTTTATTTTTTCATATTTTTTGGAATCCATACAAATTAAATAGATGAAACTAAGAAAAAATTTTAGACGCAATTCTCAGATAGTAGAAATCAAATCTATTTCTACTATCTGGATTACGCTGATTGTAGTCCGATCATTTTTTTAAGTTAAGACTAAGCCCCCAAATTGAAAACTTTTTTTCTTTTTTTTTTTAATCATTGATTACATTGATAAAAATTAAGAAGTCAGATTTAAGTAAAATTAGTCACTTTTACTTACCGTTTTTACGTAAATTATAAGTAAAAAAGCAGTAGGAACTAGAATAAACAGTGCAGTAGCAATAAATGCAAGAATATTTACTTCCATAATCTCTATTATGTTTTATTTCTCTTCAATTTCCTATAAAAAAATTTGGGATTTAATCCCATGGAGATGATCAATCTTTCCGCAATAAATTCAACAAAGGTATAAATTGGGTTTCGATGATATAAAATCGGATCAATATCACGAATAACAATATCTGAGCTATCAAATCGACTCATCGTCGAGAATTAAATAGTATAACATAGGAAGATCTTTTATCCATACTAAAAAAAAAAACATTTGTTTTTTTAATTCCCTTTCACACGAAAAATGAATTGATGTCTTTTGAATTTGTATCCATCGGGACTGACGGGGCTCGAACCCGCAGCTTCCGCCTTGACAGGGCGGTGCTCTGACCAATTGAACTACAATCCCAGGAAAAAGGATGTCCAGTATACATATTTTTACAATTTCTTTCAAACCTTTTCTTTTTCTATCGAACCATTTTGCTGTAAATGAAAGAGGGGGATTTTCGTATAGATTGATATCTATATCAATATGCACTTTAGTGAGATCGATACAGATTACTCGTAATCCATTTGTTATTGCCAAATCGATTGAAATTTGAATCAAAAAAAAGTCTTTTTTGTTTATTTTGATTTTAAAATTTTCTCTATTTACAGGAATCAAGATTATCAGCAAGAGTCAAATTTGTGAAAATATGTAATACAGAAAAAAAAAAAGAAATAACGTTAAGGATGTTTCATATTTTTATTCTTCCGTATCAGAGCACATAAGTCATTTTCGGAGAACAAAAAATGGGTTATATAATTTTATAGTGGATCGGCAAATTCTTGGGCCGAGCTGGATTTGAACCAGCGTAGACATATTGCCAACGAATTTACAGTCCGTCCCCATTAACCGCTCGGGCATCGACCCAGCAACAGGAAGAATACTTTTCAGTTTTTATTGAAAATTCATGATCAACTTCCTTTCGTAGCACCCTACCCCCAGGGGAAGTCGAATCCCCGCTGCCTCCTTGAAAGAGAGATGTCCTGAACCACTAGACGATGGGGGCATACTTGCCCGACCGCCATTATACGTTCATAGTATGAACCGTTTTTTGAAATTGTCAATATAATAGAATGATTCGATAAAAAAGGAGATTTT